TTCATAGCATTATCCATTAGAAATGCGTTTTCTAGCATTTGACTCCGTACTACTGAAAGATTTATTCGCATACTTGAAAGATAGCCCAAAAAGCCGAAAGCATGCTTGGATAATTGGTTTATATAAATACTTCCTGCTTGAGACCATACATAAAAATGACATTGCCATAAATGAACAAGATAATATTTCCATTTATTCATCAAAAGAGGCATATCCTTTGATGCCAGAATTGATTTTCCTTGATATCTAACATAATGTATCACGAGATCCTGGAAGAACCATAGGCTAGTCGGAAAATCATCAGCAAAGACTTCTTCTACGGGATGTTTTATTTTTCCATAGAAATATATTCGCTCAAAAAAGCCCCCAGAGGATGTTAATCGTAAATGAGAAGATTGGTTACGGAGAAAAAGTAAGATGGATTCATATTCACAAACATGAGAATTATACAGGAACAAAAAGAATCTTGGATTACTTTTTGAAAAAATAGAAATAGATTTTTTTGGAATAAGAAATCTATTCCAACTATAATACTCGTGAAGAAAAAGCCGTAATAAATGCAAAGATGAGACGTCTTTTACCCAGTAACGAAGGGTTTGAACTAAGATTTCCAGATGAATGGGGTAGGGTATTAGTACATCAGATACATAATTTAAATGGGGGAATTTGTCCTCGAAAAAAGGAAATGTTGAATGAATTGATTGTAAATTATAATATTTTACGATTTCTGTCCCCTTTAAAGAAGATACTAATCGTAGGGAAAATGGAATTTCCACAACGACTGCAAATCCCTCTGATATCATTTGAGAATAAAAATTCTTGTTGTACCCAAAAACTGGATTTTGGTTCGAATCATTAGCGGAAATAATCAAATGATTCTGTTGATACATTCGAGAAATTAAACGTTTTACAATTAGTAAACTAGATTTATTGTCATAACCTACATTTTCCAACAAATTTGATCTATTTCTATTTAAACCATGATCATGAACAAATGTATAAATAAACTCCCGGAAGATAAGTGGGTATAGGAGGTCATGTTGCCAAGATCTATCTAGTTCTAAATATCCTTGAAATTCTGCGATTTTTAATCCGATTTGAACTTAAAATTGGATAAGGGATTTATTGGGTTATCAAATGATACGATACATAGTACGATACAGTCCAAACAAGGTATTATAATAAGAAAAAATATATACCTCGGAAAAAAGGGTAAGACTCATCAAGGGACTCTCTATCCTCTCTTTTTTCACCTAATCGATTTAGGTTCATTTTAGGATAACAAGATGGTTAGAAATCCTTTATTTTTGCACTCCAATCGCTCTTTTGATTTTGAAAAAAAAAAAAGGTCTCTCTTTATCAATATACTGCCTTCTTCTACACATTTATCTCCACCACATAATGGAGATAGCTAATAGTTAGGACTCATAAAAAATAGATAATCCACTCATGGGAAAGGCCTTTCCCGCATCAATCACTAATATATTTTTAACGTCTAATTAGATCGGGTAATCGTTCAAAAATTAAGAACAGGAGCTCGTTACTTTTTGTTTCCCTATAATTGGAACCTCTAGTAGGGCTCTATCCATTTATTTACTGGACTCCATTTTCACTTTTGTTTTCATTTCTTTTTTTTATTTGTTCTCATTCAAACAATTTAAAGAAAGTTTGGGGACTATTATGGTAAGAATGAAGGTAAGAATGAAAGATTCTCAGAATTCTCTATTGATACGACATGCTGCTTTTTCCATTCATTCCTTTCAGGATCAGTCGGGGTCTTACAAACTATATCGATGGTATAGATGAATCCGTTGCTTCATACAAATGTGTAAAAAATGCTAGTCGCACTTAAAAGCCGAGTACTCTACCATTGAGTTAGCAACCCGAACTAAAATAATTAGAATGTATAGATACAATCGGAATCCTAATAAAGAGATTGAATTAGACGATGCAATCAAAACATTTCATTTTTAAAAAGGCAAAACAAAAATCGAAAATTTTATAATCAATTATGCACATAAAAAAAATGAACAGATCTAATGAAAATAAAGATATTTGTAGACCAACTCTTGTCTCTTATGTTATCCATTATTCTATTTTAATCATTTTAATCAAAACCAAAAAAACTTCTTGTATTACAGCAAATTCAATCAACCCTTTATTTTTTGTTTTTTGAATGAAATAAAATCTATGGGACGGAGAGAAATAGATTCATTTATCCATTCTCCATGATCGGATTATATTTATTTGATAGACTGTTGTCAATATGAATGATGAATTTCAATGTTGAGAAAAGAATCCAATCGAGAAATAGCAACAAAAAAAGATTTATCTTGGATTGGCACTGGATAAATAATCAACACAGAGACAAAAGAAAAGGGTGTAAACGGACGAATAAATGAAAGAAGAAGTAGAAAAACCTAGGTTTATTCAATTAATAGTAATCAATATAAAATAAGTAAAAAATATAAGTCAAAGTAAAAAAAGTGAATGCTTTGCTTTTTATTTGTTCATATAATTTCTATGAAAAACACCCATTGATATCACAATAATATCAAAAATGGAAGACAAAATTGTTTATTCTCTTGATATTTTTTCTATCTATTCCATCAATAAAACCAAAAAAAGAGATTTTTATTGTTATAAAAGACGACATTTTAAAAATTTTTTTATTCTATATCTCTTATAGTAGAAATCCTAAATTAAATAGGATATAAATTCAAAATTGAAAAAATAAAAAAGCAGAGAAAAGATTCTAATCCAAACTTTATATATATTATATATTTGATTAATTGAATTTTGGTTGGTGATTAAGGCGAAGTTCCATAAAAACCCCAGCCTTCTTTGAAATATCATGAACAGTTCCTGTAGGCTGAGCGCCTTTTTCAAGGAAATATAAAATAACAGGAACATTTAAATAAGTTTGATTCTTTATCGGATCATAAAACCCCACTTTCCGAAGAGCTCTCCCTTCTCTTCGTGATCGAACATCAATTGCAACGATTCGATAAATGGGTCATTGGGATAGATGTAGATAAAAAATACCCCCCCCCCCGAGAAACGTATACGAAGTTTTCTCCTCGTACGGCTCAAGAAAATTCAAGTTATGTTTATGTAGAGAATTCAAATGTCAAATATATCCAGAAAATCATCAAATCAATTAGACCCAGAACTGTCTTTCTTTATATTTAAATACTTGTTTATTATTCTTTCTCCAACAAAAAAATTATTCGTATTTGTAATTTGAACTCTCATAACTCAAGTTGTATAACTCGCAAAGGAAATCCTTTAAACATTTCATTTATTGAGCGGTCTCTAATCCTCCTTTTGTCTGTCTCCTTTCGAATCCATTTTAATTCTTCATTTAAATAGAGTTCTAGTTGTTGAGACAATTGAAACGGTATTTCCTTGTTCTGGGATCCTTTATCTTTGCCTTGAATCGTTGGGTTTAGACATTACTTCGGTGATCTTGAATCATTTCAAAATAGCAGCAACATACCATTTTGAGGGATTTCTTTCTATCAAAGAATCATACGAATGGTTGCTTCCTGTGTAATACACTTTTGATTTGATCGAAAGAGTTTTACCAATTCTTTACTTTTGAATTTGAAACTTGCTTGAATTGGACTCTTTCGATTTCTCTATCGAAAATTTACTTACAAAGTTGTCCCAATTTATTAATTGATACTAACCTTAGATTCTTGCCTCCGAGAAACGAATCAATACGTTCTGCTCGAGCTCCATCATGGATGATATGGTTTCCATCACAACCCCCGGTTCTAGTGGAACAGAACAAATGATGTCGAGTCAAGAGCACTTTCATTCCGATATAATAGGAAATGGTGGATGTAAGAATCCACAGCGGATCGTGTCCTTCAAGTCGCACGTTGCTTTCTACCACATCGTTTTAAACGAAGTTTTACCATAACATTCCTTTAGTTTGAAACCAGTATGTAATTAATTCCATTTATAGAATCATGAATAATCATTGGTTCGGTTAGTTCTTAGTAATCTAAGTAATCTATACTTTTTTTCTTTCTATATGAAATATAGTTTATAAAGAAGTTTCAGCAAGAATTCAATTTCACTCCAAATACACATATTTAAAACTATTTTATTTTAAATTGAATTAAAATAGTTAAAAAATAGTTAAAAAAAAAAAGAAACTCCAAAATAAGTTATTTTTGAGTCTGCATCGTCAAGTAACTTTAATATAGATAAAAAAATAGAATACTAAATATAAGATATAATATGACTTAAGTATGGTTTAAGTATGTAATAATATCATCACATAATGGGTTGGGTGTGCAGACGAATATGCTCTGGGACGGAAGGATTCGAACCTCCGAATAGCGGGACCAAAACCCGTTGCCTTACCACTTGGCCACGCCCCATTTCTATTTGACACTAATAAAGACTAATAGTAATCTTGATTGTTCGTCAACTCCAGCCTAAATATAAAATAAAAAAAATTATTGATAGAATTTTTCTATATAATTTTTCTATATGTAGATATTGGATTAAACTGATGAATTTATTGATCATTACATCTAATTCAATTAAGATATTGTATGAAAGTATGATTTATTCTATTCACTTTTAATTTGAGAATTGAAGGGGTTTTGATTGGGCGAGTTCAAATCAAAGAAGGTTTTGGGGTATATCTAATTTAATTTCTTTTTATTCAGCTTGCCTTATATCAATAACTCGCCTTATTAATAACTCAATTAAAATAAATACAATTACCCTCAAGAATAAAATGTTTGTTATGCTTAACATATTTAGTTTGATCTGTATCTGTCTTAATTCTGCCCTTTCTTCAAGTAGTTTTTTCATCGCCAAATTGCCCGAGGCTTACGCTTTTTTAAATCCAATCGTGGATTTTATGCCAGTAATCCCTCTTCTATTTTTTCTATTAGCTTTTGTTTGGCAAGCCGCTGTAAGCTTTCGCTAAGATTTTTAATACTGTGCTAGACAAATTCATCGTTTATTTGAAAACAAAAAAAATTATAGATATGATAAGATCAGACTGGTATAGCTGTAATAAATCGGGAACACCCCATTTCACTTCCTTATTCTGGTCTTTTTCCATTGCAAGACCTCTTGAAGTCTTCCACAATGTCTAATTGTGGGTATGAAAGAAAATTTTTGGTAATGAACAAAAACTCCACTTTGTATTAAAAAGTATTTTAAAAAACTTTTTTGAAAATTATTTTCTATTTCTAGTCTCAAAAAGTACTTCAGTTTCTTTCTTGGTATCAAAATAAAAATAGAAAAAAGTAGGGTATGCGGTATAAAATACAAATAGAGAATCTATTCTCTTTTTTCCTAAAAAAAGAATCTTGGAGATTGTTTAATGCTTACTCTAAAACTATTTGTTTACACGGTAGTAATATTCTTTGTCTCTCTATTCATCTTTGGATTCCTATCTAATGATCCGGGGCGTAATCCTGGACGTGAAGAATAAAAAATAAAGAGGTTTTTTGTTTTTTTTGCTTGATTTTTAAAAGTTCTTTGTAGGATTTTAGCTATTTCCCATTTTTAACTATAGAAAATAACTAAAAAAATGAACTCGCGAAAAATCCCAAAGGAAATACAAAGTTATTGACGAAAACGGAAAGAGAGGGATTCGAACCCTCGGTACGAAAAATTCATACAACGGATTAGCAATCCGACGCTTTAGTCCACTCAGCCATCTCTCCCCCAATTGAAAAAAAAATATATATATATACATAATAAGAAGGGCTTTTTTCAAGCCTTATTTTGGCTTATGGAACATAGTAATTATTCTTATTATTTTTTTTTTTTTTCAATATAGAAATATAACTATATAAAAAACAATAATATAAAAATAAGAATTAAGAAATAAAATACAAAAAAATACCTCTTTTCTTTGATTTTTTCCAAAGAAACCTTATTCTTTCCACGGCTTGGCCTGGTCAATACCTAGCTGGGCCGGGCCTCTTTTATTCCAACAAATCAAATTTTAATTATTTCTTAAAAATGAAATTTGAAAACACAAATGCTTATTATTATATTAAAACAATCATAAGAAAGACTGTTTTGATTCCTTTGATATATAATCAAAATGTCATTTCTTAGTTTTATTTTTTGTTTTTAAACACTATTTTGAGTTGCTTTGATTTACTTTATAATACACCGACACGTTTTTTATTTTTTATTATATTGTTTTGATTATATTTCTTTTTTTTTATTAAAATTTTTATAATAATAAAAACGAAATAAAAAATTAAGAAAAAATAAAGAACCATAAATTCTTGAACAATGCATTTTTATGTTACGGCTTAAATAGTTTTGTCAAGTCATATCCATATCCGTCAAAAACCGCTAGCAAAAGACTTGGTTTTTAGTTATTAAAATGAGTCCGCGTTTCCTAATCTCATTAAGTCCTCTCGGTACCGCTCTAATTTTCATGATTCTTTTTTGATCCTATCTTTTGATTACGCCTGAGTTGCTTGTTCGACAAAAAGTCCCTTTATATACAATAATGGGATTGTAGCGGGTATAGTTTAGTGGTAAAAGTGTGATTCGTTCTATTAACCCCTTATATAGTTAAGGGGTCCCTCGGTTTGATGAATATTCCATTCCGATCAAAAACTTTATCTCGTAAAAAGGATTTAACCCTTTTCCTCTCAATGAAAAATTCGAGGAAAAATATACATTCTCGTGATTTGTATCCAAGAGTCAATTACAAATTGAAAAATTGGATTGTGGAATTACGAAACATAATTTTTAAAAATTGGATCAATACTTCCAATTGAATGAGTATGAGTAAGGAATCCATGGATAAAGATAGAAAGTTTATTTCTAACCGTAACTAAATCTTCCATTTTTTTTGTTATAGGGAAAATTGAAGCAAAATAGCTATTAAACAATGACTTTGGTTTACTAGAGACATCGACAAATTTTTTAGCTCGGTAGAAACAAAACGCTTTTCCTAAGGATTCTTTAAAATAGAAATAGAGAACGAAGTAACTAGAAAAAGTGTTAGAATCCCCTTCTTTTCTATAAGGATCGTCTAGAAAGCAGGTCGTTTTGAATGCATTCATACAGAAAAGCTGACATAGATGTTATAGGTTGAATTTTTTTAATTTCATTCATATCTTACATTCAGAAATTTATCCATATTCCATAAAGGAGCCGAATGAAATCAAAGTTTCACGTTCGGTTTTGAATTAGAGACGTTAAAGTAAAACTGATGAATCAACGTCGACTATAACCCCTAGCCTTCCAAGCTAACGATGCGGGTTCGATTCCCGCTACCCGCTTGTGCTTACTTGATTTCTTATCTCTATTCAATATTTCTAACAATCTCTCTATTTTTATATTAGAAAATTCTTTCTATTTTAAAACTAAATATTAAATACAAATTCAATTGAAATAATATTGAATTTTTTCATTTGAATAAAAATTCTTAAATTAAAGTATAATATACTATTATTCGAAAATTTATAAAATAATCTTATTTAATAATTCGAA